CTCTTTGAGCAAGAGCCAAAGTGGCTCCTAATAGTACCGTTACTATACCTATCAAAGAAATGAGATTCATTATATAAGGTATAACTATGAAAAGGGGAAGAAGCCGAGCGACAAGAAAAATTCCCGCTGCTACCATAGTGGCGGCGTGTATAAGAGCCGAAATAGGAGTAGGCCCCTCCATGGCATCGGGTAACCATATATGAAGGGGAAATTGTGCAGATTTAGCAACTGCACCGACGAATAATAGTAAGGCACACAGAGTAGCAAATAAAGAATTGACCCCATTATTATGGATCAAGTTATTGAAGATTTCGAACAAATCCCGAAATTCGAAAGTACCTGTTATCCAATAAAAACCTAAGATTCCTAATAATAAACCAAAATCCCCTACACGATTAGTTACAAAGGCTTTTTGACAAGCATTTGCTGCAATTGGTCGTGTGAACCAAAAACCTATTAATAGATACGAGCACATTCCCACCAATTCCCAAAAAATATAAATTTGTATCAAATTGGAACTAGTAACTAATCCTAACATAGAGGTATTGGAAAAACTCATATAAGCAAAAAATCTTAAATACCCTTGATCATGAGACATATAATTGTCACTATAAATAAGAACCATGATTCCAACAGTAGTGATTAGTATTGACATAATAGAAGTAAGTGGGTCAATCAAGTGGCCGAACTCTAAAGAAAAATCATTATTTATGTTCCAAGAACATAGATATTGGTAGATGGAACTACCATCTATTTGATGAATAGACAGATCGGCCGAAAAAACCATAGCTATGCTTAGCAATGAAACACTAGGAAAAGCCCACATACGACGAAGATTTTTTGTTGTGGTCGGAACAAGCAGAAGTCCCAATCCTATTGACATAGTAACTGGAAGTGAAACCAAAGGTATGATCCATGCATATTGATATGGATGTTCCATAAGAAAATCAAACTTTTTTTATTCTTATTAATTGTTTCCGATTCACCAGTTCTTCTCTCTTTCGGAAGGAGCAATAATCAAATAAATAAACAAAATAAAAATATAAAAGAACACAAATAGAGTTTTTTAAGCTTTTCGATTTTGAAAATGTAAACGACGAGCTATAAATATACTGAGACTGAAATATGAATTGGAACTTTTTTTTCTATTTCTTTTTTTCCCTGGTGTATTATATGCGATGCACACATGTCTAGATTTTTATCTGTGATGAACGAAATATCAGTTATGGAATAACTATGGATAAAGAATAGAAAGAACGATCTATTTTGAATAATATATGTCTTTCACATCTAACTATAAAAAAAAACTTCTTTATTTCCAAAAAAAAAATGGCAGTTCCAAAGAAACGTACTTCTATATCAAAAAAGCGTATTCGTAAAAATATTTGGAAGAGAAGGGGATATTGGGCCGCGGTAAAAGCGTTATCTTTAGCTAAATCTATTTTTACTGGGCATTCCAAAAGTTTTTTGTGCGACAAACAAGTAATAAAGCCCTAGAATAATATGAATCAACCAACATGACTCGATGAATTGAATGATCTATAATATGAATAATTCACTTTAACTAAAACTTCAAACTAGTGTTTTGAACTCATCTATATGAGATAGAATTGCTGTTGTGGTATTTAGAATAAGAATTCTTCTGTCTATTGGGTTCTAAAAACGGGTATTATTTCTTTTTTTTAATTGTTTTCAAACAATTAAAAAAAAGAAATAGTTAAACACTAAATACAAGGTTTCATTCACTTTTTATTCTAATTAGAGTATATTTTTATATTCCCGAGATGGGGGATTGTTATTTTCCCATCAATTTCGTTTTCACAATAACCAAAAATGGGATTTTCTTTAGGAGTTTATTAGATTATGTATCCCCCTCACCCTATGTATCCCCCATAGTTATACATCATTAATATTTTTGGAAGATCTAAAACAAGTATGAACGACGTTAGAACTCCCTTTTCTTTTTTGAAATTTTTGTCCCAAGGCAAGGGATAGGGATAAGATCTGTAGTAAAAATGAATGGATCATTGAAACTAATTGATGAAAATATAGATTTTCAGACTTTGCCTTGGAACTCCCCGAATCACTACATATATTCACTCTTGTTTCGACCTAATCAATAAACCCCCCCAGATCCCGTTTAGACGGATATTTATGTACAAAGAAGAAGTCAATCTTCCGTAATCCGGACCCGAACCTATCCTATGTTTGGACTGGAGCATCGATTACCCCAATAGATAGATTTTATAAATGGATTTTCTTTATAAAAATAAAAATAGCAATCGATTTTATAACTTTTAAAAATCCACTTTTTTAAGTAAAATATGTACAGTACAATAGAATTCCGATAGAGAATGAAACTCATTTGTTTTATGTTCAGCTCAATACCTAATCGGTTTGCTAAATCCTCACGCGATTTATGTACACAATGAAGATCCCAAGCGTGAATATCGTTTTGATACCAAACAAACTATCTATATCTAAAAGATATATTCATAGAAACCCTTTGGGTGTAGTTATGCAATTGTGATACATAAAAAATCCTATTTCTTTTTTCTTTTTGTTCATTGAAAAAGAAATCTTTTTGCATTTCTGATCCATGAAATGAGATAAATAATGAATATAAATGATATAGAAAAAAAAAGGTCAATTCTTAGTTCTAGATCTCAACTCAGGATATAACCACCTAGTTCCAACTGTTCCAGTAGAACTTATATTCTACTACGTGAAAGCCCGTTGTTAAAAATGACATCATACCACGATACTAAGGATTAGTAAACGTTCAAATATTCATTTGAACAAGTCTTTATTCATCGATTCTAACGTCTCCTAAAAAAAATGAATTATATTGAATACTTCAATCTCGACAATTGAACATAATATGAGCTATTATTATGGCGATCAAGCCGCCATGGTGAAATCGGTAGACACGCTGCTCTTAGGAAGCAGTGCTAGAGCATCTCGGTTCGAGTCCGAGTGGCGGCACCCTCTAAAAAGAGTACATTACATTCTATAATGTATTCAATTCGAAATTTCCATGCCGTAATTGAGGGACCTTTTTTTAATGATTTTTTTATGATATTTGCGACTTTAGAACATATATTAACTCATATCTCTTTTTCGATCATTTCAATTGTCATTACGATTCATTTGATGGCCTTATTAGTCCATGAAATCATAGGATTATGGAATTCATCAGAAAAGGGCATGATAGCTACTTTTTTCTGTATAACAGGATTATTAATTACTCGTTGGATTTATTCGAGACATTTTCCTTTAAGTGATTTATATGAATCATTAATATTCCTTTCATGGAGTTTCTCCATTATTCATATGGTTCCTAAAATGTGGAACCATAAAAGTGATTTAAGCGCAATAACCACGCCAATCGCTATTTTTACCCAAGGCTTTGCCACTTCGGGTCTTTCAACCGAAATACATCAATCTACAATATTGGTGCCTTCTCTACAATCCCAGTGGTTAATGATGCACGTAAGTATGATGTTATTGAGCTATGCAGCTCTTTTATGTGGATCGTTATTATCAGTAGCCTTTTTAGTCATTACATTTCGAAAAAACATAGGTCTTGTTCGTAAAAGCAATCATTTATTAACGGAGTCATTTTCATTTGACGAGATCCACTACTTGAATGAAAAAAGAAGTGTTTTACAAAAGACTTCTTTTCCTTCATTTCGAAACTATCACAGGTATCAATTGACTCATCAATTGGATCATTGGAGTTATCGTATTATTAGTCTAGGGTTTACCTTTTCAACCATAGGTATTCTTTCGGGAGCAGTATGGGCTAATGAGGCCTGGGGATCTTATTGGAATTGGGACCCCAAGGAAACTTGGGCATTTATTACTTGGACCATATTCGCGATTTATTTACATACTAGAACAAATCGGAGTTTGCAAGGTGTGAATTCGGCAATTGTGGCTTCTATGGGATTTCTTATAATTTGGACATGCTATTTTGGGGTCAATCTATTAGGAATAGGTCTACATAGTTACGGTTCATTCACATTAACTTCTAATTGAAAAAAAGGACTGAAATACATAGGAACATCGTTCTATATCATATATATAGAACAAAACTTTGTGCGATTTTTTGAGAACCATTTAATATAAACGGTTCTCAAAAAATCGAGATGTATCTGACCAATTCACTTCATTTTTTCTTTTGTTTTTGCATTGTACAGTGAACTATTTTTGAAATCAAAGGATTATTTGACTTGAGTTTCTGTCTTATTGATGAAAACTATTTATAATTATAAAAGTAGTTAGATAGAATAGCTTCCACCTTGTCACCTGATAGCGAGAGAACGAAATCAGGATAAATACCAATACCTATTACGGGTAGAAAGATACAGATCGAAACAAATAGTTCTCGCGGTCCGGAATCTGCAAAATCAAAGTTTGAAACATTAAACAGCTTATATCCATAGAATATCTGGCGTAACATAGATAATGAATAAATAGGAGTTAATATCATTCCAATTCCCATTACTAAAGTAATTAGTATTTTTGGCATGAAAAATTTTTGGCTGGTAATTATGCCAAGAAATACTACCGATTCTGCAACAAAACCACTCATTCCTGGCAATGCAAGAGAAGCCATCGAGAAGCTACTGAACATGGTAAATATTTTTGGCATTTGGATAGCTATTCCCCCCATTTCATTGAGATAAACAAGACGTATTCTATCGTAACTTGTTCCTGCCAAGAAAAAAAGTGCAGCACCAATAAATCCATGAGAGATTATTTGTAAAATGGCTCCATTGAGTCCCGTATCGGTTATGGAACCAATTCCTATAATTGTGAGACCCATATGAGATACGGAGGAATAGGCTATTCTCTTTTTTAAATTGCGTTGGCCGGGAGAAGTTGAAGCTGCATAGATTATTTGCATGGTTCCCACTACCGTCAACCAGGGAGAAAATATAGAATGTGCATGGGGTAATAATTCCATATTGATCCGAATCAACCCATATGCTCCCATTTTTAATAAGATTCCAGCTAGAAGCATACATGTACTGTAATGTGCTTCTCCGTGGGTATCTGGTAACCATGTATGTAGGGGTATAATCGGCGATTTGACAGCATAAGCAATAAGGAAACCAAAATAGAATATTATTTCTAATGTCGCGGGATACGATTGATTAGCTGATGTTTCAAAATTTAATGTTGGTTCATTGGAACCATATAAACCCATACCTGGAACTCCCATTAATAGAAAAATGGAACCTCCTGCAGTGTACAAAATAAACTTTGTAGCTGAGTACATACGTTTCTTACCTCCCCACATGGAGAGAAGTAGGTAAACAGGAATTAATTCTAACTCCCACATGATGAAAAAAAGTAAAAGATCTCGAGAAGAAAATAATCCTATTTGGCCGCTGTACATTGCTAACATTAAGAAATGGAACAATCGCGAATCTCGAGTAACTGGCCGAGCCGCTAAAGTAGCTAAAGTGGTGATGAATCCTGTCAGTAAAATGGGTCCTATGGAAAGTCCATCAATTCCTGGTCTCCAGTGAAAATCAAAAATATTTATCCATTTAGAATCCTCCTCCAATTGAATTAATTGATCGTCCGATTGGAAATGGTAACAGAATGCATAGGTCGTTAGAAGGAGTTCTAATAAGCAGATACAAATAGTATACCATCTAACTACCTTATTTCCTCTATGGGGGAGAAAGAAAATTGACAAACCCGCGGATATCGGCAAAACAACAATTATTGTTAACCAAGGAAAATAACTCGTGGTAAAGACAAGATAGACTTTGACCAGAAAAACCCGCACTCGGAATAATCTATTTTATTTTATCGAGTGCGAGTTTTTGTCGGTAAAGAGTAATCAAATGGATTCAAATGGATTCAAGTGGAATTTTCTGAAACGTATCAATAAGCTAGACCCATGCTGCGAGTTGTCTCATGCCATAAATAAACCCGGACACTCAAGAAATCTGTTGGACAAGCAGATTCACATCTCTTACAACCTACACAGTCCTCTGTTCTTGGAGCAGAAGCAATTTGCTTAGCTTTACATCCGTCCCAAGGTATCATTTCCAACACATCTGTGGGGCAGGCTCGTACACATTGAGTACACCCTATACATGTATCATAAATCTTTACTGAATGTGACATTGGATCTATAAATTTTTTGAACGTTATCTATTTTCGATCTGGTAAAATAAGTAGTAACTGACGTATATGTATATATTGTAGACACCAGACGAATCGGTGGTTTATCGGAATTTTTTTTCATAATCAATCCTGTTTCTGTATCTGTTCATGAGAGAGGTCCACGATGCTTTGATTTCTTACCTTTCAGCAAACATGGTCATACGAGTTATACATGCTAATTCTAATTGGTATATATCATTTATATATATATATCTGTCTTTATTTATATCATGCGACTATTTATTCAACAAATTGGATTGATTGATACAAGTCGATTTTCTGTTACGATGGATCGACGAAACAATAGCTGGTCCAATAGCTGCTTCAACGGCTGCAATAGCTATAACAAAGACCGAAAAAATGTCTCCTTTTAATTGGCGACTATCAAATAAATCAGAAAATGTTACGAGGTTTATATTAACCGCATTCAGTATAAGCTCAAGACACATAAGTGCTCGAACCATGTTTCGGCTTGTGGTCAATCCATAAATACCGATAGAAAATAAATAGGCACTCAAAATAAGTACATATTCGGTCATCATTGACCAACTCCTCATCAATCTCCATTGATTTCAATATGAACAACAATACAATTTAACCGATTTGATTGACTAGAATATAACAAGTACGGAACAAAGGAAGGTATTAGTATATCAAACTAAAACTCAAACCCTGTCAATTGAATATATGAAAAGAAAATAGAATATGAAAGAAAATGGAACTGAAGGGAAATGGATGTGATAATAATAACACAGAACAAAAAAAACAAAGCCTTATTGATTTTATTTGATTTTGAATTTCTAAGTATTTATTACTGACGAGCCATGGCAATTGCACCTATCAAGGCAACTAAAAGAATTATAGAAATGAGTTCAAATGGAAGATAAAAATCTGTTGATAAATGAATTCCAATTTGTTGAACGTTACTTGTAAGGTCCTGTTCGGTAATCTGGTTTGATCTTGTAGTCCAAATAATCCCGTACCATGACGTATCCGAGATAGTAGTAATTAGTGAAAAAAGAATACTTGTACAAACCAGTGAAGTGACTCCATCTCCAATTGTCCAAAGAGATAAATCATTGTAATATCCTGAACCATTCATGAACATCACGGCAAATACGATTAAGACATTTATGGCTCCCACGTAAATAAGGAGTTGTGCAGCAGCCACAAAATAGGAGTTAGATGGAATATAGAATAAGGATATACAAAAAAGAACCAATCCCAGTGAAAAGGCAGAATAAATTGGATTAGTAAGTAATACTACTCCTAGGCCTCCTAATATAAGACCTGATCCCAGAAATACTAAAAGAATATCGTGTATTGGTCCAGGTAAATCCATTATATTAAAGTAAGAGATAAATAAGTTGAAATATTTCATGACCTTTCTGACTGGTCCAGAAAAAAAAAGAGGTTACCCTATCTTTCTTTTTTTTTTTCTTGTATATGATACGTTACTAATTGAATGGAATCCTCGTGTGGATTGATGTAGATACAGTTATTGGACCAATCCCGTTTCCGTATCCGAAAGAGTAGTTCAGAATTGTATATTTCGAAATCATCACGGATATACGAATCAATCTATTTGAAATTCAAATCAAGTCGTGATTCTCACCAATCAATAGTTATCTTTTGTAGTTACTAACCAACCAAAAAGAAACTTCACTCCTTTAGATCAAAACGGAATCTTAGTAATTTGTAATCGTTCTTGAATCAAGGGGGTTATCCGTGGCTATTTTTATTTGAGTCGAATTCCTAATTGTTCGAATTGTGTAATCTCCAATTACTGACATTGGTAACCGACCCAAAGCAATTTGATTATAATTCAATTCATGACGATCATAAGTGGAGAGTTCATATTCTTCAGTCATTGATAAACAGTTTGTTGGACAATATTCGACGCAGTTACCACAAAATATACAGATTCCAAAATCAATACTATAATTAAGCAACCGTTTCTTTCTAATATCTGTTTCCAATCTCCAATCAACAACGGGTAGGTCTATGGGGCATACACGAACACATACTTCACAAGCAATGCATTTATCAAATTCAAAGTGGATTCGACCACGGAAACGATCTGATGTGATCGATTTTTCATAAGGATATTGAATCGTTACAGGTAAACGATTCGCGTGGGATAAGGTAATCATGAAACTTTGGCCAATGTACCTTGCAACTCGTACCGTTTGTTGACCATAATTCATGAACCCAGTCACCAGAGGGAACATTTTGTGGATATCCATGAATAATTTGATGTTTCTTTCTCTTGCTTGAGAGAGATTATGAATCCAGAATATCGTATTCTGTTACAATGAAACCAATTGGGAAGAAGTTGTCAATAATAGATTACCTAAGGAAATAGGTAAAAGAAATTTCCATCCAAGATTTAATAGTTGGTCCATTCTCATCCTAGGTAAAGTCCATCTTGTTGTGATAGAAATGAACAGAAACAAATAAGCTTTAGCTAATGTAATAAGGATACCAATCGTCATTCCAAAGACTCCACCCGTTTTATTTCTTCCCAAAAGTTCAGGAATGAATATGTACGGAATAGAGAGATTCCACCCGCCCAAGTAAAGAACTGTTACAAATAATGAAGAAACTAGTAGATTTAGGTAAGAAGCAACGTAAAATAAACCAAATTTGATACCTGAATATTCGGTTTGATAACCTGCTACTAATTCTTCCTCTGCTTCTGGTAAATCAAAGGGTAATCTCTCGCATTCCGCTAGGGAAGAAATTAGAAAAACTATGAATCCGATGGGTTGACGCCACAGATTCCATCCCCAAAACCCATATTTTGACTGTGCCTCAACTATATCAACTGTACTTGAACTGTTAGATAATCATAGTCGATTATAACATCACTGTTCCCATCGCTATTCCAGAACCGTACATGAGACCTCAGCTTCATACGGCTCCTCGAAGGCCACAAATAAATCTAAGGACTGCTTTCTTATTACCTTCGCTTTTTTGTGGGGTAGATAGAGTAAAGATGCATCGGGGAGTCCCGAATTAGACCAATGAAATTCTGTCTGCTAGAATAGCAAATAAAATAAAAAGTGCTTCTGAATTTATCTCATCCTTTATTTTATATAAAAAAATAGGATCTTTGTTTAGTAATAACTTAATCCTTCAATAAAATACTCGTTGTATCAATAGGGTATTTCGACGCATATCTTTCGATACGAAAAATAATTAGACGCTACACAAGTTCATGAATCATGATAAGAATTCTATCGGTATGAATATGGATGGAATGGGGAAAGGAAAAACAAAGATCTCTTATTATTCAGTTAGTTTTCCTATTGTATTCCATTTCTTTCGTTCCACGTTCTTCTTTCTCCCTCAGAAGGGGGGGATTAAAAAAAAGGATTACTTCGTTCCTGATAGTCATTTCTTTAATCAGTGGATAAGAGCGTACTCTGGATCGGAATCGTGGGGAAGTACTGCTTGATCATTTCTACCAACTTAAAGCCCCCATTACGATTCCTTTTATGCAGAAATATCCCCTTGGATACCTTACATTATCTCCATTACTAATCCTTTGTGTACCTTGGTGTTCCTAACCGTCCACTCATTTTTGATTGATCCCCGGTATGGTAATACATACAATAGTATGAACTCCATACAGTTGATCTTTTGCACCCGCTTCAAGCCATGATGACTAATCAACCAATCTTGGGGTAAGCAGTGGAAACTGCTTATTGTTTACTTCCACCTTACTCTGGTACATAGGGAATGAGAATCAATCTTCTTACTGCGAATTCACAAGCTGTTTTGTTTCACTCATATAACTATCTGGTTTAACTCATCGACCCGAATGATGAATAAAAAAAAAAATAAGGATATCTATTCAAGACATTCAACCTCGTTCCTTTCTTTATAGGAAAGGAGAAGGAGTAAGGGTTCATGTTCTGCGAATCACACGTAGAGATATTGATAACACACATGGAGTTAATGGTATTTCATAACTAATAGATTGAGCAGCAGCTCGTAGACCACCTGAAAAGGAATATTTATTATTCGATCCATATCCTGACATAAGGAGTCCAATAGGAGCAATACTTGAAATAGCGATCCATAAAAAAACACCGATACTGAGATCGGCTAGAATAAGACGATAGCCAAAAGGAATTACTGAATAACTTATTAAAATGGATATGACTGCTATAGATGGCCCAATACTGAATAAACGAATATCTCCTCTAAATGGTAGAAGATCCTCTTTGAAAAGCAGTTTGGTCCCATCTGCTAGAGCTTGAAGAATTCCCAAGGAACCGGCATATTCGGGCCCAATACGTTGTTGTATCGCTGCGGATATTTCTCTTTCTAACCAAACAATTACGAGTACACCTAATGTGATTCCCAATACGGGAGTAAAAATAGGTACAAGCAGCCATAGGAGGCTATAGACCTCCTTTAAGGATTCCGGTCTGGAAAAAGAATTGATAGCTTGTACTTCTGTCGTATCAATTATCATTTCAACGATCAACTTCTCCCATAATGATATCTATACTACCTAGTATCGTCATGATATCAGCCAATTTCATTCTTTTAACTAGCTGAGGGAGAATTTGCAAATTGATGAAACCCGGTGGACGAATTTTCCACCTCCAGGGAAAAACACTATGATCTCCTATCAAAAAAATTCCTAATTCTCCCTTTGGAGCTTCTACTCTCACATAAAGTTCTTGTTTTGACAATTCAAAGGTGGGAGAAGGCTTTTTACTAATGAATCGATATTCAAAATCATTCCATTCGGAATCCCTTGCTTTATCAAAGCGCCGGACTTCCAAATTTTCATAGGGCCCTCCCGGAATTCCTTCCAGAGCCTGTTGAATAATTTTGATGGATTCCGCCATTTCACTGATTCGTACTAAATAACGAGCTAATGAGTCTCCTTCTTTTTGCCACTGGACTTGCCAATCGAATTCATTGTAACACTCATAATGATCAACTTTACGAAGATCCCATGGGATTCCGGAAGCTCGTAGCATTGGTCCTGATAAACCCCAATTTATTGCTTCCTCTCCACCAATAATGCCCACTCCTTCAACTCGTTCCAAAAAAATGGGATTCCAGGTAATAAGCTTTTGATATTCAACAATTCCTGTTAAAAAATAATCGCAGAAATCGAAACATTTCTCTATCCAGCCATAAGGTAGATCAGCAGCCACTCCCCCGATACGAAAATAATTATGCATCATTCGCATCCCTGTGGCAGCTTCGAATAGATCATACAGCAATTCCCTCTCTCTGAAGATATAGAAGAAAGGAGTCTGTGCACCGATGTCCGCCATAAAAGGACCAAGCCATAACAAATGAGAAGCTATACGACTCAACTCCAGCATAATGACTCTGATATAGCTGGCTCTTTTAGGTACTTGAATATTTCCAAATTGTTCTGGTGCATTTACCGTTATTGCCTCTGTGAACATAGTAGCTAAATAATCCCAACGCGTTACATAAGGTAAATACTGTATAATTGTTCGGTTTTCCGCAATTTTTTCCATCCCTCTGTGTAAATAACCCAATACGGGTTCACAGTCAATAACATCTTCACCATCTAGAGTAACAATGAGTCGAAGAACACCATGCATTGATGGGTGGTGAGGACCCATATTGACTATCAGGAAATTTTTTCTTGTAGCCGGTACAGTCATATGTTTTCTTCCCCGATTCATTATTACATGAATTGCTGAAAACGAAACGAGGTTCATAAAAATTCAAGATCTAATAAACCAAATAATTCAAATTCAAACGAATCTTCAAATCAACGAGTTTTTGGTTCCCGAATATCCAACTGGCCAATTAATTCTTTATAACGTACTCTATTTTTCTTTGACAAATAAGCCAGTAGCCGTTGACGTTTTCCCAGAATTTTCCGCAGACCTCTCTGAGATAAATAGTCTTTTCTGTGCAATTCCAAATGGGAAGTAAGTCTCCGTATCTTATTGGTGAAATTGAATATTTGAAATTCAACAGACCCTTTGTTTTTTTCTTTTTCTTCTTGCAGAATAACTGAGATGAATGAATTTTTTACCATAAAAAGAATTCTTCTCTCTTTTTTTCTTTCTTTTCCACAGAAATGGATTTTAACGATCAGGAATAATAATAATGCCAGCTCGTTTCGATCTGGTACACAGAATAAAAAAAATAATCTACATTTCTGCACCCACAAAAGGAAATGATTTGGACCTAAGAAAATTCTGTCGATTCATTCCTAGATCTACATCATTGAATCAGTATCGTGTATCAGAATGTAATGTACCAAACGTACATGTACATCTCCTTTATATACTGGATATGACACGTGATATAGGAAATGTACCATCAACTAACTCTGAATCGCGGATACATATGTATCCTTGACATACTGAAACGACTGCCATTATTGGTATCAAACCAGTAGCGATTCATACAAGCTAAATCCTCTAATCGATAATTGGGCCAAAGAAACAACTTGAATTGGATGAATTTATTTATATCTGTATCAATATTTTTGTCCTCATCCAAAAATTGCCTACAGTTTTTTACGTTGTTTTCATTGGAAAATACTGGATTTCCATCCACAACATGCCCATTCTCGGAATTAAAACAAATTACAATTCTCAATTCTCTACGACGTCTAGGAGATGGAATATTTTCAGGAACAAACAAATCATAATGATTTTCGTCTCCATCCACAAGTATTTTTCCATGTTGTGAAATGGATTTATCGAAATAATTCTCATCAACATGTTTTTTCTCTCGGCATCTTCGATTAGTTTGGTGCTTATTCTTATGGACCAATGAAATACCTATGGTTTGATACATAATACATTGTCCATCCCATTTTGTAGACAGACGAAGCGGTTCGATAATCAATATTCCTCTTTTTATCAATTCTGTAAAAGTTAGATCCTTATGACTCAGCATTATACCCAGGCGCACTTCCCCTTTTTGAATAGAGGATATAGCAATTTCCCTTGGATTTATCAGTCTAAGCAGGAGACAATATACCTTGATATTATTGATAATTCTTTGACTCACAAGATTATTCCATCTCAATTGAAAAAGCAAATATCTTTTCAGGAAGAAATCTAGTTCCGCTTCCTTCTTGCTCTTGGATTGTATTTTCTTTCCATGTTTTTTAATGTTTAATTTCGCGTAACCTTTTTCAAGATCTTTTTGTTGGTTTCTTGGATATGATCCAGGATTCCCTCGGTCCAGCTGTTCTTTTTCTTCTTGATTTCGATTCTCTAACTCAAGATATTCTTTTTGATTAGATGATGATATACGAAGATCCTTTTTTTGATTTCCATTGATGTTTTTATTTTCACTAATGTTTTCATTTTCATTCAAATTGAAAAGAAGTAATTTGATTGGTATAATCCATGGTTTAATCTTATATGCATCATAAAGTAGCACAAATTCTGAGAAGAACCAAGGTTCCAGATTCGATATGGGACAATATGGCATTTCTTCATTCATTCCCATCCAATCAAAAAAGTTTTTTTGATTGGATGGGTTGATTTCTTGATGAATTGTGATATCAAAAAGATCTTTTTTATCAATTATTTGATAATAATTAGTTCCCGTTTTAGTATTTTTATTAATGTTGGTTCCAGTATCTATATCAGTCCAGACCTCAATATCGATATTTTTCGTACGACAAAAATCGAGAATTCTCCACTCAAAATATTTTCTATACGGATTTTTCCCCGTATCAATAATTGATTCTTCTCCTAGATAATCACTAATAGTTATACTCCCCGGTATATAAAATGATTCGGGTTTAGGTGTGTTGTAATTATATGGAATCTTTCGGTCCCCATGTAATGGGGATCTATCAATATATGAGTCCCTCCTGCCCTCATAATGAATATATTCATGTGAGAATAGATCATATCTGTAGTGTTTTTGAAATTGATCTTTTTGACTTGACAATGAATTCACTACATAATTCTTTCGTTTCTCGAAATGAATGAATTGGTCTTTTTCTTTTTCATATGAATCTTTTTTTGAGTCTTTATTTTGAATCGTACAACGCTGATTGACTATATTTCGCCATTTTTGCGATACTAATCTAGACCATCTAGTTTGGGATAAATTGTATGGATAATGATCCCTTAACCAATTTTTCCATTCATTCATTCCAGAATTCGGAAGTTTCTTAGGCCTTGATTTGGCATCAAATATTATTCGTGTCCCAAAATGGTCTTTTATTCTATCCTTAAGAAAAAGATTTTTTCCACAATATTTAAGTACAGATCCCAAGTGATACTTATTAAGAACTTGGGTTTGTGATAAATTATAAAATACATATGCTTGGGATAAGAAAGATAAGTCACACGAAATCTGTGATTTCTTATTACTAATATTAGAGATATTAGAGAGCAACTTTTTTATAGTCGAAATAAAGTGAATTGCATTTTTATTTGTTTCATCAATTCCTTCTTTATTTCTTTCATAATTGGAAATGTTTTTATTGATAATTTTTTTTCTTGAATCAAGAAAAAGCTGGGCATTGATTTTGAGAATATTAATGATCCAGAAAAGAATTTCTATGTATATTCTTTCAATGAAAGATTTCATAAAATAGTGCCATTTACGTATTAATTGGGCGCTTCTTCTTTTTGATATCTGCCAAATATGTTTCTGTGCTCTTTTATCATCACAACGTGTTTCGCTAGTACTAATATTTCTATCTGGAGTTAGAAATATTTTTCTCTTGTCTTTTTTCATTTTTTCTATTTGATTTCTGATTGTGGTTGTCTTATCAGCCAGATCCTTCATTTTTTTTTCTGTCAGTGAATAATTTGTCCAGTCCACAGATCGAATTCGAATGGTTGATTCATGGTTAATCTTATTACTGATTATGGAATCTTTTCCATTTTTATTCGGTTCATATACTTTCCTCAATCCAAATAAGAAAATTGGATTCACTTTCTCAAATTCTTCTATTATTCTTTTTATAAATGGAAAATTTTTTAGAATCCATCTTATTTTTTCTTTTAAGATCTTTCGTTTTGTTCTTTTTTTTAAAGCTCTTAGAACTATAAATTGATTTTTCGCTTTTCTAATTTTTTTTTCGAGTTCTTTAAAAATGGGTTTAAAAAAGGAAGGCCCTTTTCGGGGATAACCAAACGGTAATTCAGTTTCCATTCCCCAAACTGTTAAAAAACAAAAATTCTTTTTTTTTCCTTTCTTCTTCATTGAATCTCCATGATGTGGTCGTAGCTTAGATCTATGCCAAGGTTTCAGACAGAAAGGAAATAGGATCTTTATCTGAATACCGTCTGTTAGCCAGTTTTTCGGAAATTCTGTTTCTGATAATTGAACACCATTATAGGTGCATCTAACGTGTATTTCTCTATTCCAATCCCTCCAATCCCCGTCCCAATCGGGGAATTGAAATAATAACATCCGGACGAGATTTTTAGCTATTATCAATGAAGGCAATACGATGTATTTTCGAAGAATCGATTGGGTTACTAACAGAGAACCTCTTATTACTTGAGCAAAAGGAATAGTATCCCAAGTTTCTGCTATTGCCATCCGTTCATTCTCCCCTTTTTTCTCGTCTTTTTTTTTTTCTTTTGCCTTTTCCTCCTTAAAATCCGAAGTTTTGAATTCCGGACCTTTACCCACCCAGTTCCTAAAAAGAAAAAAGAGGTTCATCATTCTGGAGATATCAAAAGAAAAAAAAAATGTTTTGTCTATTCTGTCCAAAAAAAGTGGGGAATGCGCGTTTGCTTGAAATATTTTCCAAGTAACTGTTTTACGTCTTTGAGCACGCATAGATCTTTTGATTAGATCCCGACAAAAATCCGATTGTCGTGAGTAACGTATCAAAGCCACCTCCTCTGTTTGGTCAGTATCAATATTGGTACTGGTGGGAGTATTGCTATTTTCATCGTTTTCAGTATAAACTACCACACGTTTGGCTTTTCTTGATCGAATCTTCTGATTTTCCATCGATTCTTCTTCATTTTCTTCCTCCTCTTCCAAATTATTGGTCAATTTGTATGACCATCGAGGAACCCTTTTACCGATTTCTTCTATTATTCCAATAGATTTATTTCGAACAGTTTGATCATTTGGATCAGTTGTAACTACATCGGATAGAAATTTCAAAGATTTCGTTTGATTTTCTGAATCAAGTCTTTTTTGTTGGCCCAATAAAGCAAGTCTTTTCAAATTCAAACCAGGTGTTGCTTCTCTAGCGAATTGACTTATTGAGGTCAAGGAATGACTAATGTCTGGCGATAATGATTCTCCATTAAATGAATCCACTTTATCTTCAAATTCTCGGGAATCGGTAGTAAAAATATCATGAATCTTATTTATGCAAACCATAAAATCTTCCGTTGAAGTGATTGAATCATTCATGATTGAACGTGAATACACGTTTTTGATTGTTCCACGATATGGTCCGTTCAAAAAAGGATCATATATTTTAGGTAAGCATTCTTGTTCATTTTCATTATTGCACAATCTGGTCCTTTTTTCGAGCACATCCAGAGCAAGAGATCCCTTCTCCAGAGCTTCTATTCGATTTATGAACTCATTGCTCAAGTTAATCCTTTTTTGTTTATTGGTATAAACCCAATGATTATACACATCCTCTGGGGATAGTTTTTCTGTCGTACACAAAGACATTTTTCTTTGTATCATTTCCAAAAAAGTCGACAAACTAGGTGGATATGTAAACGATATTATTTGTTTTCCATCACTTGTACATGTATGAAAAAAAGATTGTGACATTTCATTTCTTACAGCTTGATCAAAACAATTATTTTTTATATATCGCAATGGACGATTCCATTGTTTATAGTCGAAAAGAAGAGTCACAAGAGGTTTTTCAAACCAGAAGAGGTTTTTATCTTCTCCTTTTTCCTTAAGTATTTCCAACCTCCAATTTTCTGGACTTTGAACCCCATCTAGTTTTTCCGGATCCTCCTGTTCTTCCGAAAAAAGGGAAGGGTCATCTTCGGTAGATGCCTCTTGTTCCTGTTTAGTCCCCTTCGTTTCGGAAGTTGTTTCTATTTCTACATTTGTTTCTTCCTCACTTTCCTCCACTTCTTCCGTTTCGGAGGTTTCTTTCCATTTTTTAGTGACAATAGGCGATGGTATTCTTCCTAAATAGTAGACACAGGTGATAAATAAGAGAATACTAAAGATTCGAGCCATAGAATTTGTCAATTGTGACACAAGGTACTTATTAGATCTAATGTACTTATTCGATCTAATAGTAATAGATCGATTTTGCCGTATCCAGAATAATACCAATCCAACCCATTTCATGAAAAAAATGTGACCA